ATAAAACAAAATGTTTGAAATTTCTATTCGATGTAATTACAACTGATCCAAATAATCAAACAATTCAAAAAAAATCTATTGGAATAGAAGAAATCGGTAAAAAGATTCCTCGACGATCATACAAATTGATCGATTCTTTTGAAGAGCGGGAGGAGGAAAATGAGGAAGAATCAACAGAAAATCATGGAATTCGTTCAAGAAAAGCCAAACGTGTGGTAATTTATACTGATAAGGCGGATCCGGATGAGAATACCAATACTCATACTAGTACCAGTACTAATAGTGATCAAGCAGAAGAGTTGGCTTTGATACGTTACTCGCAACAATCAGATTTTCGTCGGGATATAGTAAAAGGATCCATGCGCGCTCAAAGACGTAAAATAGTTACTTGGGAAATGTTTCAAGCGAATGTGCATTCCCTGCTTTTTTTGGACAGAATAGACAAAACTTTTTTTTTTTCTTTTGATATCTCCCGAACAATGAATCTAATTTTTAGAAATTGGATAGATACAGGACCGAAATTCAAAACTTCGGATTCTGAGGAGGAAGAGGCAAAAGAAAAGGCAAAAAAAATTGCAGATAAAAAAAACGAGAATGAAAGGATAGCAATAGCAGAAACTTGGGATACTATTATATTTGCTCAAGCAATAAGAGGTACTATGTTAGTAACCCAATCGATTCTTAGAAAATACATCATATTGCCTTCATTGATAATAGCTAAAAACCTCGGCCGTATGCTCTTATTTCAATTCCCCGAGTGGTACGAGGATTTGAAGGAGTGGAATAGAGAAATGCATGTTAAATGCACCTATAATGGTGTTCAATTATCAGAAACAGAATTTCCGAAAAACTGGTTAACGGATGGTATTCAGATAAAAATCCTATTTCCTTTCTGTCTGAAACCCTGGCGCAAATCCAAACTACGATCCCATCATAGAGATCCAATCCAAAAGAAAGGGAAAACAGAAAATTTTTGTTTTTTAACAATCTGGGGGAGGGAAACCGAACTACCTTTTGGTTCTGCCCGACAACAACCTTCCTTTTTTGAACCTATTTATAATGAATTCGAAAAAAAAAAGAGAAAAGTGAAAAAAAAATGTTTTCTAGTTCTAAGAGTTTTCAAAAAAAAAACAAAACAGTTTATAAAGGTCTCAAAAGAAAAAACAAGATGGATTATCAAAACGGTTCTATTTTTAAAAAGAATAATAAAAGAGTTTGTAAACGTAAATACAATTTTCTTATTTGTATTGAAGAAAGTATATGAACCGAATGAAAATGGAAAAGATTCCATAATCAGAAGCAGTAATAAAATTGTTCCTGAATCGACCATTCGAATTAGATTCATGGATTGGGCAAATTATTCACTGACAGAAAAAAAAAGGAAAGATCTGTCCGATAGAACAACCCTAATCAGAAATCAAATAGAAAGGGGTGCAAAAGACAAAAGAAAAATATTTCTAACTCCGGATATAAATATTAGTCCTAACGATACAAGTTGTGGTGATAAAAGATCGGAATCGCAGAAACCCATTTGGCAGATATCAAAAAGAAGAAGTAACAGATTCATATTCATACGCAAATGGCACTATTTTTTGACATTTTTCAACGAAAGAATATACATACATATCTTTCTAAGTACTGTTAATATTTCTAGAGTCAATGTACAACTTTTCCTTGAATCAACAAAAAAGATTATCGATAAATACATTCACAATGATGAAAAAAATAAAGAAGGGATTGATGAAACAAATCAAAAAAAAATTCACTTTATTTCGACTATAAAAAAGTCTCTTTCTAATATTAGTAATAATAAATCAAAGATTTCTGGTGACCTATATTCCTTTTCACAAGCATCTGTATTTTACAAATTATCACAAATCCAAGCTATTAAGAAGTCTCATTTGAGATCTCTACTTCAATATCGCGAAGCATATCTTATTCTTAAGGAAAGAATCAGGAATTTTTTTGGAACACGAAGAATATTTGATTCCAAATCAAGGCATAAAAAACTTCAGAATTCTGGAATGAATGAATGGAAAAACTGGTTAAGGGGTCATTATCAATACAATTTATCTCAGGCTAGGTGGTCTAAATTAGTACCGCAAAAATGGCGAACTAGGGTCAATCGGCGTCGTACGATTAAAAATAAAGACTCAAAAAAGAATTCATATGAAAAAGCCCAATTCATTCATTACGAGAAAAAAAATGATTATGAAGTGAATTCATTGACGAGCAAAAAAACAAAATTAAAAAAAAACTACAGATATGATCTTTTTTCATATAAATATATTAATTATGGGGATAGGAAAGACTCATATATTTATCCATCCTCATTACAAGTAAACGAGGACCGAGAGATTCCATATAATTACAACACACCTAAAATTGAACCATTTTATGTACTGGGGGATATATCTATTAGTGATTATCTAGGAGAAGAGTATATTATTGGTACGGGTAAAAGTACGGATAGAAAATATTTGGAGTGGAAAATTTTCGATTTATTTCTTAGAAAGAATATCGATATTGAGTCCTGGACCGATACGGATACCGGGACCAACATTAATAAAATGACTAAGACCGATACTGATTATTATCAAATGATTGATAAGAAAGATCTTTTCTATCTCACGATTCATCAAGAAATCAACCCCCCCAATCAAAAAAAAAAGTTTTTTTTGATGGGAATGAATAAAGAAATGCTATATCGTCCCATATTAAATCCGAAATCTTGGTTCTTCTCAGAATTTGTGCCACTTTATGATGCATATAAGATCAAACCGTGGATTATACCAATCAAATTACTTCTTTTCATTTTTAATGGAAATGAAAACATTAGTGAAAACAAAAACATTAATGGAAATCAAAAAAAGGATCTTCGTATATCATCTAATCAAAAAGAATATCTTGAATTAAAGAATCGAAATCAAGAAGAAAAAGAACAGCTCGGCCACGGAAATATTGGCTCAGACGCACGAAAACGACAAAAAGATTTTGAAAAGGATTACACGGAATCAGACATTCAAAAACGTGAAAAGAAAGGACAACCCGAGAGTAACAAGAAAGCAAAACTCGAGTTATTCCTGAAAAAATATTTGCTTTTTCAATTGAGATGGGATGATCCTTTGAATCACAGAATTTTCAATAATGTTAAGGTATATTGTTTCCTGCTTAGACTAAAAAATGCAAAGGAAATTGCTATATCCTCTATTCAAGGAGGAGAAATGCACCTGGATGTAATGTTAATTCAGACGAATCTAACTCTTCCAGAATTGATAAAAAAGGGAATATTGATTCTCGAACCAGTACGTCTGTCTATAAAATGGGATAGACAATTTATTATGTATCAAACCATAGGTATCTCATTGGTCCATAATAATAAATGCCAAACTAATGGAGGATATCGAGAAAAAAGATATGTTGATGAGAATTATTTCAATGGATCCATTGTACAACAAAAAAAGATGCTTGTGAATAGAGACGAAAATCATTATGATTTGTTTGTTCCTGAAAATATTCTATCCCCTAGGCGTCGTAGAGAATTGAGAATTCTAATTTGTTTCAATTCCGGAAATAGGAATGTTATGGATAGAAATCCGGTATTTTTCAATGACAACAATGTAAGGAACTGGGGGCAATTTTTGGATGAGGACAAGCATATTGATACAGATATAAATAAATTCATTCAATTCAAATTGTTTCTTTGGCCCAATTATCGATTAGAGGATTTAGCTTGTATGAATCGCTACTGGTTTGATACCAATAATGGCAGCCGTTTCAGTATGTCAAGGATACATATGTATCCACGATTCGGAATTAGTTGATGGTTGGTACATTTCCTATATATCAGGTGTCGGATCCGGTATATGAATGTACACACACGCTGTGTTACATTCTAATACATGATACCGATTCAATAACGTCTCAATTGGATTGAATCTAGAAATGATTCGGCAGAATCTTCTTAGGTCAAAATCATTTTCTTTTGTGGGTACAGAAATTGCCCTTCTATCGAATCAAATTCAAAATTGTACTTACAATTCATTTGAATTTAATTTTGATTTGATTTGATAGAATAAAGTAATATATGAATAAATCCAGATTATTGGGTGTATCAGATCAAAATAACTGGCATTCTTATTATTCCTGATTGGTAAAATCCATATCTGTGGAAAAAAAAAAAAAAGAGAGAAATTTGATTTTTATGGTTATGGTCAAAAATTCATTCATCTCAGTTATTCCGAAAGAAGAAAAAAACAAAGGATCTGTTGAATTTCAAGTAATCAGTTTCACCAATAAGATACAGAGACTTACTTCACATTTTGAATTGCACAGAAAAGATTATTTATCTCAGATAGGTTTGCGGAAAATTCTGGGAAAACGTCAACGGCTGCTGGCTTATTTGTCAAAGAAAAATAGAGTGCGTTATAAAAAATTAATTGATCAATTAGATATTCGGGAACCAAAAACTCGTTAATTTGAAGATTGTTTGAATTCTTTGGTTTATTAGATCTTGAATTTTGATGAACCTCATTTATTTCGTTTTCGGCAATTCATAGAATAATGGATCGGAGAAGAAAACATATGAATGTACCGGCTACAAGAAAAGACCTCATGATAGTTAATATGGGTCCTCACCACCCATCAATGCATGGTGTTCTTCGACTTATCGTTACTCTAGATGGTGAAGATGTTATTGACTGCGAACCCGTATTGGGTTATTTACACAGAGGGATGGAAAAAATTGCGGAAAACCGAACAATTATACAATATCTTCCTTATGTAACACGTTGGGATTATTTAGCTACTATGTTCACAGAGGCAATAACGGTAAATGCACCAGAACAATTAGGAAATATTCAAGTACCCAAAAGAGCCAGCTATATCAGAGTAATTATGCTGGAGCTGAGTCGTATAGCTTCTCATTTATTATGGCTTGGACCTTTTATGGCAGATATCGGTTCACAGACTCCCTTCTTCTATATTTTCAGAGAAAGGGAATTGCTATATGACCTATTCGAAGCTGCCACAGGTATGCGAATGATGCATAATTATTTCCGTATCGGGGGAGTCGCTGCTGATCTACCTCATGGCTGGATAGATAAATGTTTGGATTTCTGCGATTATTCTTTAACAGGAATTGTTGAATATCAAAAGCTTATTACGCAAAATCCCATTTTTTTGGAACGAGTTGAAGGGGTGGGCATTATTGGTGGGGAGGAAGCAATAAATTGGGGTTTATCGGGACCAATGCTACGAGCTTCCGGAATCCAATGGGATCTTCGTAAAGTTGATCATTATGAGTGTTACGATGAATTCGATTGGGAAGTCCAGTGGCAAAAAGAAGGAGACTCATTAGCTCGTTATTTAGTACGAATCAATGAAATGACGGAATCCATAAAAATTATTCAACAGGCTCTAGAAGGAATTCCGGGGGGGCCCTATGAGAACTTAGAAGTTCGACGCTTTGATAGAGCAAGTGATTCCGAATGGAATGGTTTTGAATATCGATTCATTAGTAAAAAGCCTTCTCCCACTTTTGAATTGTCGAAACAAGAACTTTATGTGAGAGTAGAAGCCCCAAAGGGAGAATTGGGAATTTTTCTGATAGGGGATAATAGTGTTTTTCCCTGGAGATGGAAAATTCGTCCACCTGGTTTCATCAATTTGCAAATTCTTCCTCAGCTAGTTAAAAGAATGAAATTGGCTGATATCATGACGATACTAGGTAGTATAGATATCATTATGGGAGAAGTTGATCGTTGAAATGATAATTGATACGACAGAAGTACAAGCTATCAATTCTTTTTCCAGATCGGAATCCTTAAAAGAGGTCATAGACCTCTTATGGCTGCTTGTCCCTATTTTTACTCCTGTATCGGGAATCACAATAGGCGTACTCGTGATTGTGTGGTTAGAAAGAGAAATATCTGCAGGGATACAACAACGTATCGGGCCTGAATATGCCGGCCCCTTGGGAATTCTTCAAGCTCTAGCAGATGGGACCAAACTACTTTTGAAAGAGGATCTTCTCCCATCTAGAGGAGATGTTCGTTTATTCAGTATGGGGCCATCTATAGCGGTCATATCAATTCTACTAAGCTATTTAGTAATTCCTTTTGGCTATCGCCTTGTTCTAGCCGATCTCAGTATAGGCGTTTTTTTATGGATCGCTATTTCCAGTATTGCTCCTATTGGACTTCTTATGTCAGGATATGGATCGAATAATAAATATTCCTTTTCAGGTGGTCTACGAGCTGCTGCTCAATCTATTAGTTATGAAATACCATTAACTCCGTGTGTGTTATCAATATCTCTACGTGTGATTCGTTGGAACATGAACCTTTACCCCTTTCCTGGAAATAAAGGAAAGGGGTTGGATGTGTTGAATAGATACCTTTCTCTTTTTATTCATCATTCGGGTCGATGAGTTAAACCAGATAGTTATATGAGTGAAACAAAACAGCTTATGAATTTGCAGTAAGAAGATTGATTCTCATTCCCTATGTACGAGAGTAAAGTGGAAGTAAACATAAGCGGTCGAAACTGTTTACCCCAAGATTGGTTGATTAGTCATCATGACTTGAAGCGGGTGCAAAAGATCAACTGTATGGAGTTTCTACTATTGTATTGTATGTTGTTGTATGTTGGGTATGTTGTATGTATTACCATATCGGGGATCAATCAAAAATGAGTGGACGGTTAGGAACACAAAGGTACACAAAGGATTAGTGATGAAGATAATGTAAGGTATCCAAAAGGATATTTCTGCATAAAATAAAAGGAATCATAATGAGGGCTTTAAGTTCGTAGAAATGATCAAGCAGTACTTCCTCACGATTCCGATCCAGAGTATGCTTCTATCCACTGATTAAATAAATGACTGTCGAGAACGAAGTAATCCTTTGATTTTATTTTTTAGAAACCCCCCTTCTGAGTGAGAAAGAAGAACAGGAACGAAAGAAATGGAATGCAATAGGAAAACTGAATAATAAGAGATCTTTGTTTATTCTTTCTTTCCTCAATCCTATCCATATTCATACGGATAGAATTCTTATAATGATTTATCAACTATAACTTATGAATTAGTGTCTAATTATTTTTCGTACGAAAAGTATGGGTCGAAATATCTATTGAAACAACGAGTATTTTATTGAAGGATTAAGTTATTACTGAACTAAAAGAATTCTAAGTCTAATTAGAAAATAAAGGATGAGATCAATTCGGAAGCGCTTTTTTTTATTATGGCGGACGGAATTCCATTGGTCTAATTCGGGACTCTTCGATACATCTTTACTCTAATCTACACTACAAACATGCCGAGGTAATAATGAACCAGTCCTTAGATTTATTTGTGGCCATCGAGGAGCCGTATGAAGCTGAGGTCTCATGTGCGGTTCTGGAATAGCGATGGGAATAGTGATGTTATCATCGACTATGATTATCTAACAGTTCAAGTACAGTTGATATAGTTGAGGCACAGTCAAAATATGGGTTTTGGGGGTGGAATCTGTGGCGTCAACCTATAGGGTTTATAGTTTTTCTAATTTCTTCCCTAGCGGAATGTGAAAGATTACCTTTTGATTTACCAGAAGCAGAGGAGGAATTAGTAGCAGGTTATCAAACCGAATATTCAGGTATTAAATCTGGTTTATTTTACGTTGCTTCTTACCTAAATCTACTAGTTTCTTCATTATTTGTAACAGTTCTTTACTTGGGCGGGTGGAATTTCTCTATTCCGTACATATTCATTTCTGAACCTTTTGGAATAAATAAAACAGGTGGAGTCTTTGGAATGACAATTGGTATCCTTATTACATTAGCTAAAGCTTATTTGTTCCTGTTCATTCCTATCACAACAAGATGGACTTTACCTAGGATGAGAATGGACCAGCTATTAAACCTTGGGTGGAAATTTCTTTTACCTATTTCTCTAGGTAATCTATTATTAACAACTTCTTCCCAACTCGTTTCGCTATAACAAAATATGATATTCTAGATTCATAACCTATCTAGAGCAAGAGAAAGAAACATCAAACTATTCATGGATATCCACGATATGTTCCCTATGGTGACTGGGTTCATGAATTATGGTCAACAGACAATACGAGCTGCAAGGTATATTGGTCAAAGTTTCATGATTACCTTATCTCACGTGAATCGTTTACCTGTGACTATTCAATATCCTTATGAAAAATCGATCACATCGGAGCGTTTTCGTGGTCGAATCCATTTTGAATTTGATAAATGCATTGCTTGTGAAGTATGTGTTCGGGTATGCCCCATAGATCTACCCGTTGTTCATTGGAGATTGGAAACGGATATTAGAAAGAAACGATTGCTTAATTATAGTATTGATTTTGGAATCTGTATATTTTGTGGTAATTGTGTCGAGTATTGTCCAACAAACTGTTTATCAATGACTGAAGAATATGAACTTTCTACTTATGATCGTCACGAATTGAATTATAATCAAATTGCTTTGGGCCGGTTACCAATGTCAGTAATTGGAGATTACACAATTCGAACAATTACGAATTCGACTCCAATCAAAATAATCAGGGGTAAACCTCTTGATTCAAAAACGATTACCAATTACTAAGATTCCGTTTTGATCTAAAGTAAAGGAGTGAGGCTTCTTTCATTTTGCTAGGTCAGTAAATAACTATTGATTGGTGAGAATCAAGGCTTGATTTTGATTTAGAACGGATTCATAGATCTGTGATGATTTCAAAATATACAATTCCGAACTACTCTTTCAGATACAGTAGCGGGATTGATCCAATAACTGTATCTATATAAATCTACACCCCTTTAGGATTCAATTAGGAACGTATCATATACAAGAAAAAAATAAGGTAACCTCTTTTTTCTTGGATCGGTTAGTAAGTTTATGAAATATTTCGATTTATTTATCTCTTTTTTTACACATAATGGATTTACCTGGACCAATACATGATATTCTTTTAGTATTTCTGGGATCAGGTCTTATATTAGGAGGTCTGGGGGTGGTCTTACTTACCAACCCAATTTATTCTGCTTTTTCATTGGGACTGGTTCTTGTTTGTATATCCTTATTCCATATTCTATCTAACTCCTATTTTGTAGCTGCTGCACAACTCCTTATTTACGTAGGAGCTGTAAATGTTTTAATCCTATTTGCTGTGATGTTCATGAATGGTTCAGAATATTACAACGATTTCTATCTTTGGACCGTTGGGGATGGGGTCACTTCACTGGTTTGTACAAGTATTCTTTTTTCACTAATTACTACTATCTCGGATACGTCGTGGTACGGGATTGTTTGGACTACAAGATCAAATCAGATTATAGAGCAGGACCTAACAAGTAACGTTCAACAAATTGGGATTCATTTATCAACAGATTTTTACCTTCCATTTGAACTCATTTCTATAATTCTTTTAGTTGCTTTGATAGGTGCAATTGCTATGGCCCGGCAGTAAAGTAATTAAGTAATAAATACTTAGATCCAAAATAAAATAAATAAAGTCTTGTTTTGTTCTATGTTATCACATCCATTTTCCTTCAGTTCCATTTTCATATTCTATTGTTCATATATGAAATTGAAAGGGGTTTAGTTCGATCCATTACTAATACCTTACTTTGTTTCGTACTTAATTTATATTCTAATCAAATCGGTGAAATTGTTGTTCATATTGAAATGAATCAAGATTGATGAGGGGTTGGTCAATGATGACCGAACATGTACTTATTTTGAGTGCCTATTTATTTTCTATCGGTATTTATGGATTGATCACAAGTCGAAACATGGTTAGAGCACTTATGTGTCTTGAACTTATACTGAATGCGGTTAATATAAATCTCGTAACATTTTCTGATTTGTTTGATAGTCGTCAATTAAAAGGAGATATTTTCTCGATTTTTGTTATAGCTATTGCAGCCGCTGAAGCAGCTATTGGGCCGGCTATTGTTTCATCGATCCATCGTAACAGAAAATCAACTCGTATCAATCAATCGA